ATCTGGATTATGCCAATCACTTATTCTACTGGATCTTACGGAGCCGATTCATATCATATACGACACGATCGGGTCTGATCATAGAAAGGATTCTCTTCAAACGAACCAGCCTACCCTCTGTATGGGGCTTACGCGGTGGTTGGAACAAAGACACATATTTTGTTGTAAATTCAAATGTGGCAGATAAAAGCATATATCTGCATGGCCCCATCAATAGTTCAAGTCACACACTCCCATAATCCATTTTATCTTCGGAGAATTCGCTTCAACTATAAGTGTCAAAAATATCTATTTTTAGAGAGTTGAAGAGAAATATCCAAATACATGTATTATTATTATTTTTTTTTTTTCAATAATCCATATTTGTAGCAATGAAATACTATTGTTCCTACTCCAAGTGATAAAAGATTGATTAATGATATAGACTTTTCCTTATAAAGGGCCCGAAATACCCTGTTTACGTATCATTAGGAAATGCATTAACATAAATACGGCAGTAAGAAGAGGTAATACAAAAGTGTGTAAACTATAAAAACGAGTCAAAGTGGATTGTCCTACACTAGCACTTCCGCGTAATAACTCGACTAAGGGGGATCCTATTACAGGAATAGCGTCAGGCACACCCGTTACAATTTTGACTGCCCAATAACCAATTTGGTCCCAAGGTAAGGAATAACCAGTTACACCAAAAGATGCGGTCAATACACCTAACACTACACCTGTAACCCAAGTCAATTCGCGAGGTTTTTTAAAACCACCGGTGAGATACACACGAAATACGTGCAGAATCATCATTAGGACCATCATACTTGCCGACCATCGATGAACTGATCGGATTAACCAACCAAAGTTAACTTCAGTCATTATATATTGAACAGAAGCAAAAGCCTCTGTAACGGTCGGACGATAATAAAAAGTCATAGCAAACCCCGTAGCTACTTGTACTAAAAAACAAGTAAGCGTAATTCCCCCTAGACAATAAAATATGTTGACGTGAGGAGGAACATATTTACTAGTTATATCATCTGCAATTGCCTGAATCTCAAGACGTTCTTCGAACCAATCATAGATTTTATTGAGATAGGTAAACCCAGAGGACCCCCCCCGAGAACCGTATATGAAAATTTCATCTCGTACGGCTCAAACAGAAACACACCAATACTAGTTCTAACGGATGTGTGGAATAGAAAGTTTTTCATTTCGTGATTCTATGATTCCGTTTTTTCTGAAGATACGAAAGAATAAAAACCCGAAAACTATTCCTTGTGGTTATAATGCCAAAAAATCAAGTCGGCTCGTTCATTTCTATATTAATCATTATAGGCCTCTTGAATCTTCTATTTACCTATTTTTTATTTATCTGTAATGCGGCTTTACTGCTGTTTTTTTTTGATAGGAATTCTCTTGTTAAGACCTTATGAATCGATTAAAACCTTAGATTCATACTAGAACCCCGATGATTTAATAAAACCTTTTCAAACTAAGTCCAAAAATTCACTGAGTAAGAACCGTTGGATCATCACTTATTCAATGACTAGATATAAGGACTAAAAATCCAAATAAATTTTTGTCGTTTGATCAAAATAAGCATAAACGGAAGTTTGAAAGAATAAAAATCCTTCTATTTACAACTTCTAACTCTTTGAAATTTTTGGGAATCCGGCCACGAGGTCTGACTATTAAATATGAATCATAGTTCTAATACTTTGTAATCTATTTCATATACTCCGTGCTCCAGATACTAAAATTAATATCTGACGAAGTAAAAACATCTCTATCAAGATGACAGAGCCCTTCTCTGTACTCGCGATAGGATCAATTATACCAAGTCACACACTCATATTCCGGAAATACAGAAAAAAAGAAATTCCACGGTCGAACTACCAAACTAAAATGCACTAAAAATCAGAAAAAAATGCTTTGTATTGAAAAAACTAGTTAATGCTTCTTGTGAATCTAATTCATTGAAATTCCATCCAATAAAATGGAAGAATTATAAATCTCCAAAATAATAGATAGAAATACTGCAAATAGAGCCATTGCGAGACCCATCAAAGGAGTAGTTCCCCAACCAGGAGCGACTTTCCCATATTCGGAATTCAATGGTTTCAATAAACTCCCGGCACTAGTTCGTTTGGGGCGACCAGATCTAGCCTCAACGGTTTGTGTAGCCATAATATTTTATATTCATTAAGATCTGTTGACTTTGTATACCATTCCGTTGTAAATAAATGATCTTATCATAGATCCATTGCGGTCTTAAAACTCTATAATGTCTTAAAACTCTATAATAATGGAAACAGCAACTCTAGTTGCCATCTTTTTATCTGGTTTACTTGTAAGTTTTACTGGGTACGCCCTATATACTGCGTTTGGGCAACCCTCTCAACAACTAAGAGATCCATTCGAAGAACACGGGGACTAGTTGAAGTCATGATCCTCCCAATAGTGGGAGGATCATGACTTTTAATTAATATTAATTGAGATAATGAAAAAGAATTTCACCTTTTTTATTTTTTAGTTGGAACTTTAGGCGGTTCGCGAAAAAAGATAGCGAAAAAAATGATTCCTAGAGTTGAGACTAAAAGGAATGTATAAACCAATGCTTCCATAGATTTGATCGTGGTTTACAATTATAGCTTCCATACCTGTTTATTTGGGACCGTCTCCCGGATCCGGATCCGGATAAAGTAAAGAACAAAAGTCAAAGAAAAAGCAGCAAGTCAAACCAAGGTTTGTCCGGTACCCCTATAGTCAAATAAAAAAGTAACAAAACAATCTTGTATCAAACTACCTGTCTTTTTGTAGTTGGATCTCCAAGTTTTTGGAATGCTCCAAATTCCACTTGAGCATCTAAATCTGGATCAATACCTGCAAAAACATCTCTAAACAAGGTTCTAGCACCATGCCAAATGTGTCCGAAGAAGAAGAGCAAAGCAAACGAAGCATGCCCAAAGGTAAACCAACCCCTTGGACTGCTACGAAAAACACCATCGGATTTCAAAGTAGCACGGTCTAATTCAAAAATTTCACCCAATTGAGCCCGTCTAGCATATTTTTTCACAGTAGCAGGATCGCTATAACTAACGCCGTTCAGTTCGCCGCCATAGAACTCAACAGTTACACCTACTTGCTCGACACTATATTTTGATTCTGCCCTTCTAAAAGGAACATCGGCTCTAACAATTCCGTCTCCGTCGACCAAAACAACCGGAAATGTTTCAAAAAACGTCGGCATACGACGTACAAAAAGTTCACGCCCCTCTTTATCTCTAAAGATAGGATGTCCTAACCACCCAACAGCTATTCCATCCCCGTTGTCCATTGAGCCCGCTCTGAATAACCCACCTTTGGCCGGATTATTGCCGATGTAATCATAAAAAGCTAGTTTCTCAGGAATTTTAGACCAAGCTTCGGATAAACTTTGATTTTCAGCTAAGCCAGAACTAATTCTTCGATATATTTCTTGTTGGAAGTATCCTTGATCCCATTGATAGCGCGTGGGACCAAACAATTCAATCGGGGTAGTTGCTGAACCATACCACATAGTTCCAGCAACTACGAAAGCTGCAAAAAAGACAGCAGCAATACTACTGGAAAGCACGGTTTCAATATTTCCCATACGTAATCCTTTGTATAGACGTTGGGGTGGACGAACACTAAGATGGAATAAACCTGCCAATATGCCTAAGGTCCCTGCTGCAATATGATGAGAAGCGATTCCTCCAGGAACAAAGGGATCAAAACCCTCCACACCCCACGCTGGATTTACGGCTTGTACCCGTCCGGTTAGTCCATAAGGATCGGACACCCATATTCCAGGACCATACAATCCTGTTACATGAAATGCACCAAAACCAAAGCAAGCTACCCCTGATAGAAATAAATGAATTCCAAAGATCTTAGGCAAATCCAAAGAGGGTTTTCCTGTACGCTCATCAGTAAATATTGCTAGATCCCAATAAACCCAATGCCAGATAGCTGCCAAAAAACACAAGCCTGAAAACACAATATGTGCCCCGGCCACACCTTCGTAACTCCAAATACCCGGATTCGTTACAGTCCCCCCTGTGATACTCCAACCGCCCCACGAATCCGTTATTCCTAAACGAGTCATGAAGGGTATAACGAACATACCTTGTCTCCACATTGGATCAAGAACAGGGTCAGAGGGATCAAAAACGGCTAATTCGTATAGAGCCATCGAACCGGCCCAACCAGCAACCAACGCTGTATGCATTATATGGACAGAAATCAAACGACCCGGATCATTCAATACGACGGTATGAACACGATACCAAGGCAAACCCATGGAAATACCCCTTTATCAACAAAAAATAGACACAATGTAACTTTATTGCATTGGAGAAAACTATGCTATGGACCCCCTTTTTTAGGGGATTCCCTGGGGGAAAGGGTTAATATTGGTTTAATTCTTTTCGTAATAATTACTTTTAGTAATAATGAAATTAGTTTGTTCGGAGGAACAAAAAGAAGCAGATCTATTCTACACCCGATAAGTACCAATATGCAATGGTAAGGGGGTTGATACCATTTTATATGAGTGAATGTCTATATATTTGTTCATCATCCAAAGGAGTTATTTGTAAAAATTTTTCTTTATTTATTTTGTTTTCTTTTTTTATGAACTTAGTCAATCTATGGATAAAATAGGATATAAAATTAATAGTATTAGGCCACTAAACCCACGGTTACGCTTTCACATCAAAGTGAGATATAGTACTTAATTTTTCTTTTATTTAATGCCTATTGGTGTTCCAAGAGTACCTTTTCGAATTCCGGGAGAGGAAGATTCATATTGGGTTGACATATAGTGCGACTTGTCAGATATATTGGGTATATGGTATTTCCCCGTTCTCTTTCCCGATCGAGATACCCCCTCTTTCGCCCAAGAAAGATTGATTCAATTATCAAAAATTTGGAGCGTGAAGTGAAATTAGATACATTTTTAGGGAGGGTTTACGGATTAATATTATCAATTTAGAATAATTTATGGTTGGCTTGGTTAGACCAATCAAATGAAGTATCCAGGCTCCGTTTAGGAAGAAAAACGATTGATAATAAATATATTTATGATTACGACTTACTATTCTAGTTATTTCTATTTATTTATATATAGATTTAAAAATCGATATAAGATATAAATAGAAAGTATCTCAAACTGTTAATCAATCAAGTAATATGCTGAATGCGTTGAATATTTGTTTGAAAACATGAAAAAAAAAGAGAAGTCGTAGCAAAGCAAAAGGCCATGGTATTGGGGAATTTGTTCTATATGTGCAAATACAAATCGGGCGGATCTTTACTCGGAGTAGAGCATAAACCTAAAAAAATTAAAGAAGCCCAATCTGGAACAAGAAAATTACATCGCGATTTAGATTGTATCTCGATGAAACAATACATCAATGAGAAGTTAGTTAGATAAGTTTAGTCATTTTTTTTTAAATAAACAAAACAGGCCAAAACCCATCTTTCTTGAAAAACGAAAGAAAAGTACCTTTTTAGAAGTTTCAAATTTATAAGTTTTAAAAACCTGTTAGGAAAAAAAGATAGAATCTACACATTGATTCCTTGTTTTCATGATTTTTGTTGAACCGTATGCATCAAAAGGTGCATGTACGGTTTCTAAGGGATACTATTTTATCCCAATCAACCGACTTTATCGAGAACGATTACTTTTTTTAGGCCAAATCGTTGATAGCGCGATCTCGAATCAACTTATTGCTCTTATGGTATATCTCAGCATAGAGGATGATACCAAAGATCTTTATTTATTTATAAATAGTCCTGGCGGATACCTAGGACCCGGAGTAGCTATTTATGATACTATGCAATTTGTGCGACCAGATGTACAGACAATATGTATGGGATTCGGCGCTTCCGTAGCATCCTTAATTCTTGTCGGAGGGGAAATTACCAAACGTCTAGCATTCCCTCACGCTCGGCGCCAATGAGTTTTTTATTTGATTTGAAAGAAAAAAGAAAACTATGCCTTCGCACTATATGAAATATGATATGAATATTAAGTAATAATAGCATGGCACTTAGAATTCGATACGATATGAGAATTTTTTTATCCTTAGATTATGTATCGAAAGAGTAGTATGAGGTAAAGGGTATTTTCGATTTTAAACAATCTATCGGAAGACCTGTTTCAGCGTCACAAACCTTTTTGTTTTCACACCAGGGGACTCTTAATCTTAACAATATTTATTGTTATGAAAGAATATGAAAATAAATCTTGTTTTTTTATTGAAAAAAAAAAAGAAACTTTGGGATTGCTAAATAACAGATGAAATAAATATATAAAGCAACGGAACCATCATAGTATTTTTATAGTATTTTTGAATTACTACAAAAGCAAGGATGGTTATTGGATCATTTAACAACCTAAGTCTGATTTACCCTATAATTTATTTATTTTATATTTCTTCAATATAAGTAAGAATATAAGTAAGATAATAAGGTAAGGTAAAAAAGCGAATTCCATTATAGAGCCGTATGCAATCCGTAAAAGATGCTTGTACGGTTGTTCAATTCTATCTTTTTTTTTATTATTCTTTATCTCTTCACCTTTCACTTTGATGATGCGAGATAAAAGAAACATTTTTTTTAATATATTATATGATCAGGGTAATGATCCACCAGCCTGCTAGTGGTTTTTATGTTGCACAGACGGGAGAATTTATCCTGGACGCGGAGGAAATGCTCCAGCTGCGCGAAACCATCACAAGGGTTTATGCACAAAGAACAGGCAAACCGCTTTGGGTTGTATCCGAAGACCTGGAAAGAGATGTTTATATGTCAGCAACAGAAGCCCAAGCTCATGGAATTGTTGATCTTGTAGCGACTGAATAATAAAGAACAAAGCAAGTATTTAATACGAATTCGGGATTGGGGATTTTATCTTCTTAACCGGATTTAATATTCTTTTTTTTGTCACAAAAAAAAAAAGGAATTCCTAAGTATCCGGTTAAGATCGATCTAAACCAGCCCATTATATATACGATCCAACATGCCAACTATTAAACAACTTATTAGAAACACAAGACAGCCAATCAGAAATGTCACGAAATCCCCCGCTCTTGGAGGATGTCCTCAGCGACGAGGAACATGTACTAGGGTGTATGTGCGACTCGTTCCGATCATGGACTAGGACCAAAGAAAGAAAACAATGGATCCAGTATCACTGATCCATACCAGTAAGTAGGATAGAATAGAATGGACAAACTCCATTGAATATTAAAAAAAAAAGATCTATCCTTCGATTGGGGTATCAAATATATGGTTCCGTTGGTGAAAACCCAATCACCTCAATTTTAGATGAGAAAAAATTCCCCATTGATAGCAAATGGTATTCATAAAGCAGGGGAAATCCGTCAAAATTTAGGCCTTATTCGTGCACGAACGGACTAACAGGGTCAGCTACTCGGCTAATCTTCAGAATTAAATACCGTTACTGTATAAGTGGATCTCGTTGTGAAAGACCTAGTACTAGATAATTATGGGTAGAGCCAAAGAGTGTGAACTGTACAAGTTAACAATAACATTGATTAAATGAAGGAAAGGCTCCGGTGTATAGAGAGGACCTCGCTGTTTAAGAAGCGACCATAGAAACGATGAAACCCACTATAATCCATTTCTATTTATTACTTTTTTATTTACTATGTGTTTTTGATACCCAGTATCAATACAATTTTGATTTTGAGGTGAAATGCCTAGAAAAAAATCGTGGTTGGGAAGGTTAGAGTAGCAAAAGCCATTGGAATTTTTATTTTATACATTGGAAGAATCCGTTTTGTTATTAATAGACTAGGACACGGGAAGGGAATAACTGAAAGAAAGGAAATCCATTAGTTATTCATCAAAGTTTCATTTATTCAATGACCAGAATTAAACGAGGATATATAGCTCGAAGACGTAGAACAAAAATCCGTTTATTTGCATCAACTTTTCGAGGGGCTCATTCAAGACTTACTCGGACTATTACTCAACAGAAAATAAGAGCTTTGGTTTCGGCTCATCGGGATAGAGGTAGACAAAAGAGAGATTTTCGGCGTTTGTGGATCACTCGTATAAATGCAGTAATTCGAGATAATAAGGTATACTTTAGTTATAATAAATTAATACACAATCTGTACAAGAACCAGTTGCTTCTTAATCGTAAAATACTTGCACAAATAGCTATATTAAATAAGAGTTGTCTTTATATGATTTCCAACGAGATTATAAAATAAAGAGAATGCAAGGAATCCAATCCATTGGAATGGTTTAAATTGAGTTCCCTGTAGAATGAGTTCTGGGAAGGTAGAGTAGAAATTAATATGATAAAATATGAAAAAGTCGTCAAAATGAAAATGAAGAAACACGTTCAATAAAAAATATTTCTTCTGCTTGCCCAATTTTTTTTTCGAACGACACGACAATAAAATCTGGATTTCCTATTTTTAGAAAAAAAGCGTCAATCCGCATTTGAGTTTGGATTGGAATTTTTTTTGATTCAATTCAAGAGTCAGCCTATTTTTTTCTGGTTCTAAGACCTGTAGTTCTAGCGGTAGACTCGTTTCTTTCAAACTGTTTCTCATTATTAAGAAAAGGTAACGGAGATAAAATACGAGCTTGTTTTATAGCAATAGTAATTAATCGTTGTTGTTTTAAGGTCAATCTATTCACCCGTCTAGATAATATTTTTCCTTGTTCGCTAATAAACCGACTAATTAAACTCATGTTTCTATAATCAATTCGATCCCCCGATTGGATCGGAGGCAAACGCCTACGAAAAGATCGCTTGGATTTAAGAAAGATTCGCTTGGATTTATCCATGGTTTGTTTATTCCTTAAAGACCCTAATCCTATTTCTTAATTCTACATCACGGTTGATCCGATCGAAATAGGATTTGGTTTGTTTATATTTATAAATCAATATATATTATATATTGTTATATATTAGATATATTAGATATATCTAATATGTCATTTTGAATCTTCCTTGAACCGGAAGACTGACACACGAGCGGCTGGTTCGATTTATTTCTTTATCTCCCCGTGAATCGTATGTTTGTAACAATAGGGACAGAATTTTCTCAATTCCAATCGACTAGGCGTATTATGTCGATTCTTTTGAGTAATATACCTTGAAATGCCCAGCGATTCCTTATTAACACGATTTCGAACACAACTGGTACATTCCAAAATCACCGTTACTCGGACATCTTTACCCTTGGCCATGAGCCTCCTTTGGTTTTTGATTCATTCAATTCTTTAATTTTCCGATCTGAAGCGAGGAAGAAGAAAGGAACGAAAAAAAAGAAACAGGGAACGCGAAATCTAATTATGAAAGAAAGATTTCGTTGCAATAAATCAATTCAATATAAATCAATATAGTAATAATAACAATCTAGTAAATAATATAAATATAGATTTATAATTTTTAATTTTAAATTGCTGTACAGCATTTAGTTTTCATTTAAGTATCTTGTATGATATTGTTGCCCCACCCATCGCATTTAACTCCATTTTTTATTAATTTCATTTTGAGCCTGGCCTGAGTTAATAGTTTCACCAAGGGGAGAATCCCTTTTTTGTTTTGTTTTTCTAACCTATATTCTAATTCTAAAAAAAAAAAGAAGGGAAGGGATTAGTTACAGATATTTGATTGTATCTCTAACCCTCTTCCCTCCCTCCCATATCAATAACTAGAATGAAAAAAAGGGGAATATCAACGCATCCGGAAAAAAGCGATTGATCTCTATCAATAAACCTGCTAAAGACCCGAACCATAGAGTACTTACTACCGGTGCCACGGAGAGATATGTTTTTAGATCTCGCATTTTAAATTCTCCTCCTTCTTTATTATTTCTAATACATAATGGTAATACATATATAACCAGATGTGTATATGTACGTAATCACTGACCGCTTGGATTTGTACTTGTAATCCCTAATTCAAGTTGAAATGTACAACTTAAAATATACAAAA